AACAATCAAAAGAAGTTTTTTTTTTTTTACACTCTATTTTATTTTGCCAATTTCACACAATAAAGTCTAATCTAATACAATGAAAAATGGGTAGAAAAACTTATTAGATACCAGAGTAAATGGTATCTAATAAGTTCTACCTACTATTGGATTTGAACCAATGACTCCCGCCGTATGAAAGCAATACTCTAACCACTGAGTTAAGTAGGTAATTTATCACTACAAAAAAGAGACCCATCACTTCGGGGATTATAGAAGGAATATTCCTTCTAAGCAATACAATATCAACTCGTAACGGATTAGAAAGCTATCATGTGGATCATGGAATATCTATCTTGACAAGAAATTATATATATGTTAAGATATTTATGACAAGGACAAGGGCTATAGCTCAGTTAGGTAGAGCACCTCGTTTACACGTGCGCCAATGCTTTTTCAAGGGAGTCCCTCATGCAATCAACATAATTGATCTTATTGAGAAATCGATGTCTTACTCCATGGATTCAAGAGAACAAGAGAACAATAGCCTGACAATGGTTCGGTCACATTCTGGTGCTAATTCTGGTGCCAATCAAATGGGACCCATCATTGATTTGAGAATTGATAAGGTGAATACCCAGTCTATTCAATGCTAGGCATAATGAGTCTAAGGGACTCAAAATAGCTTCCTTTCGTCCTATGAACTTTAAGGTGTATGAAGTCTCATATTTGACTCTTGGGGCGGCGGAGAATCCATTTCACTTTTACCTAGATGGATCTAGGCCAGAGGCAGACCTACGTCAAGGTAACTCTTCTTTGAAACACTTTGGTATTGCTCTTAGATTAGAATCCAAATAATGAATCAGAGCGCGTGGAGCCATCTCATTATCTTCTTTTTTTTTCTGTGAAGAAAAAAATGGCGGACTAACTGATCTTTTTATCAGTTGATGAAAGAGCCCAATGCAACAAAATGCATGTTGGGTCTTTGAAACAGTTCAAATCATTTCGAGAATAATCAGTTTGATCTGTTTTACCGAGAAGGTCTACGGTTCGAGTCCGTATAGCCCTATACACTTGTTTTGTATAGTTTTTATTTCCTCATTAGTATTAGTGCTTGTTTGTGTTTTGTGGCTAGTCAGTTGGTTGGCCTATAGAAATGAAAGCATTACCCCATACTCATATGGATATAGATCCATAGGGATAGGAAAAAAAAAATTCAATGCATTTCAACCAAAACCAATTAGTATTTATGAAATCTCGGATAAACAAACCGATTCTTCTTCATTCATTTTCGTGTATGAATTACATACGACTCTTTTCCTGTCCCTGATCAAAGAGTGAGCGATACATTTTTCTTTGGTATACCAAATCTCAGTCAATTTTAGAAGTGAAAATCATGACATGATCCTGGCTATAAACTCCACCACCCTGACCCAACCAAATCTAATCGTAAGCCACAAGAATTTAGTACTTATTCTTGATCTTGTATTTGTAGAAATACCTCGACTAATCGCTTTTTGGCAGAAGAACAACCCCGACTGAATCGTTCCATTTCGATAATAGATAATATGTGCTTTTTTCAATTCTCGTACTATTAGAAGTATCTTACGTCGATTATTTATGATTCTGTCGATTATACCACTGTGCTATACTTCATGGTGTAGGGTTGCTTCAAAATAAATCCTTTTCTTGTAGCGAAAACAAATCCGTGGGTTGGTTTTACTAGGTGTTATTGCAGTAACAAACAAGTATTTTGGTTCATTCCAAATCGCGATCTTTAGTACTGGAGATTGATTGGTCCGAAATAACTCTTTCATTCTAACTCTAATTAAAATTTTAAAATTAAATTACTTGAATAACTTTATTGTTATTGTTTCGGAGAAGGTCCGTCGGGATAGTAAAAGGGCCCTTTCTCATTTTGGTATGGAAACATATAAGTGAGTTCTTACTTATATGTAAGGTAAGGGTTCTTCGCAATTCAACGGATTGAATCAAATCAATGAAATTAAAATATCAACATAAAATAAATCTAAAATATTATGATGCATGATATAATTAATATCATTTAACTAAAATCATTTAAATAGTTTTACTTTCTTTTTTTTTTTATTATTATTTCTAATTTCTAGTTTTTCTAAAATAGAAAATAGAGAAAGCGACACAAAATGAGAGAGTTTTTTTTGTAAAAGCATGATATGTCTACATCATATCTAAATAGAATCGAAATAAATGTAAGGGGATTCCGTTGCATAAATCTTTAAGCGAGACATGCCCCACGGAAAGCAAACTATGTAGTTTGCTCATAAGAAATTCTTATTTCGCCTAAGAAGTTCTGGATGAATTGACAATTGCAATTCGAATCGACTAATTCAGTATATTCTACATTAATAGGAGTGCATCTATGTTTCTGCTTCACGAATATGATATTTTCTGGGTATTTCTAATAATATCAAGTGTTATTCCTATCTTGGCATTTGTTATTTCCGGAGTTTTAGCCCCAATTAGTGAAGGACCAGAGAAA